GTGAGTATGTATAATATATTGCTGCTTCAGGATATAGTTAGTTGGGTTAGAATTGAGGCCACCCTTTTTCATGATTATTCTATATTACTACTTTGTTTAATTATAGTTAGGTTTTGTTTGTTTATGTACCTTATATACTCTTCTAGGAAATTTATTATTAAGAGGTATAGTTCCTCTGATTATTTAGAGTTTACTTGAACTATTGTGCCTGCTTTTTTGTTGTATTCTTTGAGGGTTCCTTCTTTATATTTAATGTATTTTATAGAGGGAGCCTCTAAGTACGATTTAACTTTGAAGGTAATCGGTCATCAATGGTATTGGTCGTATGAGTTGAATGACTTAGACTCGGAGATTGCTTTTGATAGTTACATAGTGAGTCTTGGAGATCTTAATTATGGTAGGTTTCGATTGTTAGAGGTTGATAATGTAGTATCTTTACCTTTTATATCAAAAGTACGGGTTTTAGTAAGTTCTAGAGATGTATTACATTCTTGAGCTTTACCTTGTTTGAGGTTAAAGATTGATGCTTGTCCTAGGCGTTTGAATTTTATGAATGTTAGTAGTGTGCGACCGTCGCTAGTCTTCGGAGAGTGTTCTGAGATTTGCAGAGTTAATCATAGTTTCATGCCAATTAGCGTGGAATTTGTATCTTGAGATGATTTTTTAAGTTGTTATGGTTCGTAAAAATGAATTAATAAAACTTTTTTTAAGATCTTTTAGTTATTTACCAGTGCCAATTAATATTAGTTTTTGGTGAAATTGAAGGTCTATGGCAAGGGTGACTCTTGTGATGCAAATTTTGACTGGACTTTTTTTAACTATGCATTATGTCTCAGACTCTAGCTTAGCTTTTGATTCCGTTGTGCACATTGATCGGGACGTAAATTATAGATGGGTGTCTCGTTCTGTTCATTCTAACAGAGCTAGTTTGTTTTTACTGTGTATTTTCATACATATTGGGCGGAGGTTGTATTATAAGTCTTATTTAAATTTTCATACTTGGAGGGTAAGGATTTTGCTACTATTGGTTTCTATACTAACTGCGTTTTTTGGGTACGTTTTACCTTGAGGTCAAATAAGTTTTTGAGGTGCTACAGTTATTACTAACTTTTTAAGTGTTATTCCTTATTATAGGGTAGATATTGTTAACTGGATTTGGAGGAGGTATTCTGTAGGAGGTCCAACTTTAACTCGATTTTATACTTTTCATTTTCTTTTCCCTTTTGTTATTGTTGTATTAAGTTTATTACATCTAATTTTCTTACATCGTACAAGAAGTTCTAACCCGATCCAATTAAGTTCAATCCCTATAAAAATATATTTTTGACCGTATAGTGGGATTAAAGATATTCTTAGATTTTTATTAGTATTTGTGTTTTTCTTTTTTATTGTCTTCTTTTATCCAACTGTTTTTATAGATCCGGAAAATTTCATGAAAGCTAATCCTATAGTAACTCCTGTGCATATTAAGCCGGAGTGATATTTCCTTTTTGCTTATGCCATTTTGCGTTGTATCCCTAATAAAACTTTAAGAGTTTTGGCTCTTGTAGTATCTATTTTATTTCTTTATATTGTCCCATTATTGAATTTTTTCTTAAATAAGGGGTTTTATAAGAGAATTAGTTTCAGCTATCAGGTGGTGTTTTGGATTTTTAGTGTTAACTTTATTTTGTTAACTTGGTTAAGAGGGTCTCCTGTTGAGGAGCCTTATATTTTTTTAGCTCAGGTCTGTAGTTTTATTTATTTCCTTTCTTTATGTCTTATGAGAGTTTTGGTGTAGGGTTGATGGCAGATAGTATGTGTTAAATTGTAAATTTAATGAAGGGGATCTTCCTCTCAACCTATTTTAAAAGTATTATAATAAATATGACAATTTTACAAGTTGTTGATCCTTCGTGAGGCTTTTAATTTGTTTCGTAGGAGTCCTTTTCATTTGGTGGATCAATCACCTTGACCTATTATAGCTTCTTTGTGTGCATTTTTTGTAGCAAGAGGATTAATTTTTTTAATACATTTAAAGTTTTCTTCTTTAGTTTTTTTGAGGTGCTTCTTTTTAAGTTTAGTTTCGTTTCTGTGGTGGCGGGACGTGGTACGTGAGGCCAGTTATCTTAGGTTTCACATACATATAGTTCAGCAGAGGCTTCGTATTAGAATACTATTGTTTATTGTGTCTGAAATTTTTTTCTTTTTTGGATTCTTTTGAACTTTGTTTCATTCTAGTTTAGTACCTGTCATAGAAGTGGGAGGAGTTTGGCCTCCTTATTATTTAACTGTATTGGACCCTTTAAGAGTTCCTCTGCTAAATACTGTTGTTTTATTATGTTCTAGAGTAACTGTAACTTATTCTCACCATAGTGTAATTAAGTATAATTTTAGTGGTGCAAGTCTAAGGTTAGTGTTCACTTTAAGATTGGGAGCTTTCTTTACTAGACTTCAAAGAATGGAATATTTTGAGTCTTCTTTTAATATTTCTGATAGTGTCTATGGTTCTGTCTTTTTTATGGCTACAAGATTTCATAGGTTTCATGTAATTGTTGGGAGCATCTTCTTAAGAGTTAACCTTTTGCGTATATTAGCAAGGCAAACTGTTAGGTTTCAGCATGTTGGATACGAGTGTGCTATTTGGTACTGGCATTTTGTTGATGTTGTTTGAATTTTTCTTTACGTGAGTCTTTATTGGTGGAGAAGTATATAAGAGAGGTGTATTATTATGAGCTAGGTAGGTTAAAAATAAACCTTAGTATTGCAAATACTAGAATGAGTAGTTTTCCGCTCGCAGAGGAACTTAGGTTAAGTAAATTTAGTAAACTAATTGTCTTCAAAATAATAGATGCATTTATTGCAGTTCCAGATAGCTTTTAAGGGCTTATTAAAAAATGTAGGAGGAGTGTAAGAGGCCATAGGTTTTTGTTTATTATAGAAAAATTATTGAAATTATTTAAATTAAAATCTTATAATATTTATAGGAGTAAGTAAAATTAAACAATGATAAATTTGATTTAGTTAAATTTTTGTTAGATAAAATAAGTGCCAGTAATCACGGTTATACTTATTAATGTTCATTAATGTATAAGAGTTTAAATTAAAAATAGAATTTCTTGTTAGTGTCGGGTTTAAAAGAGAGTGTCAGGAAGGTAAAAAACTTATCAAAGTAGATTAGAAACCTATGTAGAAAATATAAATAGATAAATTAATTAAGAAATATAAATAATTAGACGGTTTAGCTACATACAGAGGTGCTTGTTTAGTAATATGATAGTCCGCATTAAAATTCTGCCCGATAATAAAGTGTATGTCCGTAAAGTATAAAATAATTTTTATACTTATCAGGTCTCCATGCTATTGGGGAAGTTAATATGAGCAGCAATATTGTTTTTGGTTTTTGTTTGAAAAGGCAAGATGGAAATTGGATTTGTTAGTAAAGAAATGTTAGTAACTTTTTTTGAAATCATGTAGTTGGAGTACTCACCGCCCGCCAATAAGATTGTAAATTTTTATAAAGCGTAACAAGGTAAGCTTTCTAGAAGGAGAGCTTGGGTAAGATAGATAGGTTGCTAAGAATTTGCTAAATTTTTTTGTTCAAGTTTCGATACTTGGCTATCTTAAGATTTTAGTTTATAAAAAATAATTAATTTGCTATTAAAAGAAAAATTCTTTTTAAATCTTAAATTATTAGTTTAAGTGAAAATAAATGTTTTCTATACATTAGATGATGGGATTCATAATTTAAGATTGGTTATTTTAATAGTTTCATTTTTGATGTATGTTCTTAACTTAACTTCTTTTTTAGTTCTGGGCAGATTAGGAGTTGCTTTGTTGCTTTCTAGCTTAAGAAAAAAAGTTTTATTAGGGGACAACAATTATTTATTTTTATCAGAGAGTAAATCATATGAATGTAGATTTGAATATAGGATGGGTAGAAGTAGATTTTCTTTACAGTTTTACATCGTTAGGCTTTCATTTTTGTTGTTTGATCTAGAAATTTGTCTTTTTACTCCCCTGGTAAGATCTTTGGTTATTAGGAGATTTTCTTTGAAAGTGGGACTTATTTTTCTTTTACTTATTTTATTTTTATTAGTGTACGAGTATTTTACCGGCGCCTTGGATTGATAATTAATATAGGTTAGAAAAACTGTTGAATTTATTATTCAAAGAGGCTTGTGTGCTATTAGTAAAGGAGTTTGTAAAGGTAGAGCTGTCCTTTGTTGCTATTTAGTTTATATAAAATGTTGATTTTGTAACTCAATGATAGGGTAAATCCTTTTTAGCAACTACTAATTTAATATAATTTAAGTATTGTTCACTGTTAATGATCGGGTGCCCTGTGGGCAGTTAGTGAGTAGTTGGAGGAAAGTATAATATAGTTTAATTAAAACGTAAATTTGTGGTATTTAAGATAAGGAAGTTTTATTATTGTTAATAAGGAGTTTTAAAGGTGAGACAAAAGGCCAGCATAATGTGGCCATTGACAACTAGTAAAAGTAATGTTATTATAACTAGTAGGTGCGCCTTCCAAACGCAAGGAGTCTTTCGACACATTATAAATGTATTTGTTATTTTTGGTATGTTTCTTTTTTGTTTTTTTCTTTTTTATGAAGTTTGAGTTGATGTTTTTATTGGTTTGTTTGGAAATAATTTTTATGTTTATTGTCTTTTCTGTTTCTATAGGAATAAGAGTGGTGTGACTAAGATTGGTTTTGTTGTGCATCTCTGCTTGTGAGAGGGTGTTGGGTGTAACTTTTTTAGTAGTGTTGAATATATATTATATAAGATTTTTTCAGAAGTAGCTAGTAGGTAAACTATTTTAAGTTGTTGGGTTCATAGCCCTTTTAAGGTTTAATCCTCTACTCGAAAAGTCTAAGATAAGTTGTTTAAGTCTGCTAAGTTGTCTACTTTGTTGTCTCTTAGGAGGGCTTTTTCTTAAATTAAATCGTATTTGTTGTAGGGAGGTTTGAAGTGAGTAATGTTGAAGTAATTTATTTGGAAGGTGAGTAAAGGATGTGAAGTTTATATTTTACCTTTAGCATAATGGTGAGGAGAAAAGACTTTAGTGTATTAAAGATCACTAATTAAGAAGGTAATGCTTCTAAAAGATTGAATGTTTCATTATTCTTGATGGAAGGAAGCAAGTTTGACATAAAAATCGTTTTTTAAAATAAATTGGAAACATAGGAGTTGAAGACTTATAAAGAGTTGAAGAGGTAAAGGGACAGCTTTTATTTCATTAAGAGGATACTGTGAGGAATAAAATTTTTTATGGGAGGGTTCTTTTGTGTTAAGGAATATGTTTAAAGAATTTTTCAAAAAGTAGGTTGATTTTCTTTTATGTAAGAGTGAAAGATTTTATAAAGTAATAAATAAAGTTAAGAGAGGAATTTGGCAAATTTATATAGATATTCAGTAAAGTAGTTTACTAAAAGCTAAGTCGGCCGATAGCTGATGGTCGGTGGGGCCTGCTCTATGTGGATCAATAAATGGCGACCTAAGGTTTTAATGTAGCGTACTAATTTGTCTATTAATTGTAGTCTAGTGAAGGGCTAAAATTACTGAGGCTCTCTTTTTTAATAGGTTTCTGAAATTCCTTAAAAGTGAAAATGCTTTTATATAAATAAAAGAAAAAAAGACCCTAGGTAGTTAAAGTTTATTAGTTTAGGATAAAACTAGGAAGTTTTTGCTGGGGCAGTAACAGTTTAGTTGGTTAATTTCTGTTTTTTGGTGTTAATTTTAAAATTTAAAGTTAAACTAACCCTAGGGATAACAGCGCAATCAACAGGGAGAGTTCATATTAATCTGTTGGTTTACGACCTCGATGTCGACTTATAATAATTCTAGGCGCAGTAGCTTGGGTTTCGTGTTTGTTCACCATATAGATTTTTACGTGAGTTGGGTTAAGAACGGGGTAACTTAGTTTGGATTTTTTCTTTAAGATTAAGTTTTATCAGTACGAAAGGAAGTTAGAACTAATATGAATTAGTTGTGATATGCCAGATAAATGGGATATGTTGATAACATTTTTATGTGTATTTTCACTGTCACATTTGTTTTTGAATTTTGAATCTATTATTTTGGTTGGTCTTCCTTTTGGAGTTTTAATTCTAAGAATTCTTTTAGTATTTGTTATAAAAATTTTTTCAATAAGGAGTATGAAATATTTTCTGAATTCTGTTAGCTATCATTTTTATTCTTTTTTCTTCCCAAGGTCCTGATTTATAATAATATTATTCTTTTTTGTAATAATGATAAATGTTTTTGGTCTGGTGCCGGGCACTTTTTCTTTTAGTAGTCTGCCTTTAGTCACATTAAGAATGAGAGTGGTAATATGAAGGAGAAGGTATATTTATTGTTTATTTAATAATTATGAGAGGTGTGTTAGTCATTTTCTCCCACAAAGGTCTCCCATAGTTTTGGGAGTATTATTAGTGTGAATTGAGATTTTGAGTTGAATCTGTCGACCTTTGGCTTTAAGAATTCGTTTAATGGCGAATATCACAGCTAGACATTTGTTAATGTTTCTTTGTGGAAGTGGGGTTTTCTTTTCTGGAGGAATCTTTTTACTCCCTTTGGTGTTTTTATTTGCCCTTGTAAGGTTGGAGATTAGGGTTTCCTTTATCCAGTCTTATGTTTACCAGTTGCTGCTAAGTTTATATATAAAAGAAAGGTTGGAGTAAAGATTTCAAAAGTTAGTTAAAAGATAATATGGGTTTTGGGGATTTAAGTTAAGAAGAAAAATTACTTTTGAGTGCTTTATGGAGTTTCTTTTTTATTTACTTTTTTGAGAGAACTAGGAAGTACAAGAGTAGTGGGAATTATATTAATGTCTTTCTTTTCTTTAGGGTTAGTTCTTTTGAAAGGGGTTAGAAGGAGAACGGTGATTTTCTCTAATCAGTTTTATCCTTTATTTTTAGATGAGGTTTCTTTTTATTTAATTGTTTTGTGCTTTTTGATTGTGTATTTAAGTGTATTCTCTAGGATACATCATGTGAAGGAGAGTGAATTAATAAAGTACGTCTTTTTTATAATATTTATTTTAATTATGTTAACTTTTCTTTTTTCAATTGGAAGGTATTTAAGATTTTTTGTTATTTTTGAGTTTATTATAATACCTATGGTGTTCATTATTGGGATTTGGGGGAGCCAGAAGGAGCGGTTAACTGCTAATTATTATTTTTTCTTTTATACTTTATTGAGGAGGGTGCCTTTAATACTTTGTGTGTTGAACGAAATGAAAGAGAGGAACTCCTTTTTCTTATTAATGAAACTTACTAGTTCTTACAGTGTGGTTTCTTTTTCAACAATTTTGATTATTATTATAGCTTTCTTATGTAAGTTACCTTTTTATAGGGTGCATATTTGGTTACCGAAGGCTCATGTGGAAGCCCCGGTGAGGGGCTCTATGGTTTTGGCCAGGCTCCTTTTAAAGATGGGAAGGTATGGTATGTTGCGTGTGTTTAGATTACTCCTTTCCCCTTTTGCTTTAAGAAAATACACTTTTTTATCCCTTTTGTTAGTGGGAGTTATTTACCCCATGTTCATTTGTTTTCGTCAAGTAGATTTAAAGTCTTTTATTGCATACAGTTCTGTGAGCCATATGGCAGTTGCGTTGGGAGGACTAATAATATATAATGTATATGGAGTATTTAGGAGGTTTATTGTGTTCTTAAGACATGGGATTATTTCTCCTCTAATATTTTATTCAGTTAATTTAATTTATGAGCGAGTTAGCACTCGTATTGTTGTGAGGTTAGGAAGGTTTGATTTAAATATAAAATTATTTTTCTATTATTTTTTGTTGATTTTTATTGCTAATATAAGGTATCCTCCTTTCGTGAGCTTTTTTGGAGAGGTTTCTCTATATTTTAGTTTGCTGAGCTTTAGTTTTTATGTAGTCTTTTTCTTATTTATTTTTATCTTTTTCTCTAGGGTAGTAATAATTTATTTTTTGGTGAAAATTTTTAAAAGAAGAGGAGTCAAAATAAAATTTATAAGTTTAAGGTGTCGGGAAGTAATAATCTATTGAATGAGGATCTATTCTTTATGTTTAATAACCTTTATGGTTCCTATTTTTTAGGATTGTTAAGTATAGTTAAAGATTAATAATATCATGTTTTCATCATGAAGTTCTCAAAGGGTGCTTATTATGTCGTTAAGTTGATTTTCTCGTTGGTTTATGTCCACTAATCATAAGGATATTAGAACTTTATATTTTGTTTTTAGAATTTGGTCTGGGTTTATTAGAACTGGAATAAGTGTATTTATCCGGTTAGAACTTTCTCAAATTGGACAGGTTGTTGGTGATGGACAATTATATAATGTTATTGTAACCGCACACGCTTTTGTTATAATTTTTTTCTTTGTTATACCTATAATAATTAGGAGATTTGGTAATTGGTTACTACCTTTAATAGTGGGGAGTCCGGATATGGCTTTCCCTCGTCTTAATAATATAAGTTTTTGGCTTTTACCTCCTGCCTTATTTTTTCTTTTTATTAGTTCTATAATTGAGAGTGGAGTAAGAACGGGTTGAACTGTTTATCCTCCTTTATCAAGGAATTTAGCTCATTCCGGAGCTGCTTTAGATTGTGCTATTTTCTCCCTTCATTTAGCTAGAGTTTCTAGTATTTTAAGATCTTTAAATTTTATAACCACTTTGTTTAATATAAAAGTAAAAAGGTGGAGGATATTTTCAATATCTTTGTTCTGTTGAACTGTTTTAGTTACGACTATTTTGTTACTTTTATCTTTACCTGTTTTGGCTGCAGCTATTACAATGTTACTTTTCGATCGAAATTTTAACACTTCCTTTTTTGATCCTTCTGGGAGAGGAGATCCGGTTTTGTATCAGCACTTGTTTTGATTTTTTGGTCACCCAGAAGTGTACATTTTAATTTTACCTAGATTTGGTATAATTAGTCATGTAATTGTCTTTTATAGCAATAAAGATTTGGTATTTGGGTTTTATAGAATAGTGTGGGCTATTATTAGGATCAGGTTTTTAAGATTTTTAGTGTGAGCTCATCATATATTTACCGTAGGAATGGATGTAGATTCTCGTGCCTACTTTACTGCAGCAACTATAGTTATCGCAGTGCCAACTAGAATTAAGGTTTTTTCTTGAATGAGGACCTTAATGAGGGCTAAAGTGGTCTGAAAGCCTGCGATATACTGAGTGGGAGGATTTCTGTTTTTGTTCACTTTAAGAAGGCTCACTAGGATTGTTCTTTCTAATTGTAGTTTAGATTTGGTACTTCATGACACTTATTATGTAGTTGCTCATTTCCATTATGTATTATCAATGGGGGCCGTTTTTGCTATTTTTGCTAGAGTTACTCATTGATTTCATTTGTTCTTCAGGACTTATATAAATGATGAGCTAGCTATTTTACAATTTTGGGTTATATTTGCAGGAGTAAATATAACTTTCTTTCCTCAGCACTTTTTGAGGTTGGCCAGGATACCTCGTCGCTATAACGATTACCCCGACTTTTATTTATTTTGGAATGTGGTTTCTTCAATTAGATCTATTTTGAGTGTGGTTAGGGTAGTAATCTTTTTAGGAGTCATTTGGGAAGCTTTCGTTGCTCAGCGACAAATTTACTTAGTTGAAAGTTCTGTTTATTTTATAGAGTGGGTTCATAGGTGTCCTCCTCCAAACCACACGTGGGTGGAAAGGCCTGTGTATGTTTATTAAATAAAGAAGTTATAGTTAAATTAATAATAAATAGTTTGAAACTATTGGTTGGTATGGTTACCTGCTTCTAAGAGTGTTTTTCAGATTAGATATCATAATAATTTATTTTGTGGGGTTTTTATTTTTTTTGTTTTTTGTGGTCCTTAACTCATCTTATTTATTTATCATTAGGAGGGTAATTTTATTTAGTGTAGTGATCTTTTTATGTATGATGTGAAATAGGTTTGTACTTTTCGGGCTAATTTTTATAATAGTTTATTCAGGTAGAATGCTGCTTTTGATTTTATATGTTAGCGCCATGTTGAGGGACTATGAGGTGGAGGGAGTTCCTAAGATAAATTTTTTTGTGTTTATATTTTGTATGGTCTTCTTTAATTTGAGATTATATGAGGCTTTTCATTTCTTTGGCAGCTTTACTCATTACACTTATGGCGGACTTTATTTATTCTTTTGCACTGCATGTTTAAGACTTAGTTTAGTTTCTATCTTAAATTTATTGCTTCAAAAGAACTATTAACTTTAAGTAGTAGTTTAAGGAAAATGTTATATTTTGAGTGTAAAGCTAATTTAAGAGATTCTATTTAATAGGATAGTAGTTTAAACTAAAAATATTAGATTTCGGGTCTTAAGATCCTCAGAGGGGGTTATTCTTTTGCCACAGCTAAATTTCCTTTCCTTTTTTATTGAGTTTGTTTTCTTTTTGAGAGTTTTTATCTTAGTTTCTGAGTTGTTCAAGCGGGATGAAAATTAAATTATATAAAGTATTTTATTTAAAATAAAGTTTTGAAAAAGCTTAGAAGAATAATGTCTTACTCCTTTATGTCAATGTGGCAGAGAATTTATGCGAAAGTTCTAAGATCTTTTTACGGACATCAAGTCCCATTGATTGTGGTCCATTCTTTGTATTTCTCTATATTTTTAGTGAGGTTTATTTTTTTATTTTTCTTTTTACTAATTTTGCAAGTTTTGGCTTGAAAGAACAAGTGGACAGGTGTTCTAGGGAGGGTGTTTAGAGTGTATAAGCTTGTGTTAGTGAGAATATTAATTTTTGTGGAACTTTTTTTTGTAAATTTAGGTAGGTTTGGGGTTAATCTCTTTTTTGAGATGAATTTATGGTTTAATTTAAGACCTTATTTTTGCTTGGACTTGTTTTCGTGTATCTTTTTCGTGTCCGCGGGGATTGTTTCTTGATCAATTATACAGTTTAGGATTGATTATATAACTGATGAAAGTGGAGTAAGGAATTTTTTATTTTACCTTTTGATTTTTTTATTATTAATATTTGTTCTAGTATTCTCAGGGAATTTCCTAATACTTTTTGTTGGGTGGGAGAGAGTAAGGCTTTTGTCTTTTCTTTTAATTTCTTGGTGGAGGGGCCGTTATGAGGCTTCTTCTAGGTGTTTTCAAGCAGTATATTATAACCGAGTGAGAGATGCGAGACTTTTAATATTTTTGGTTTTGTCTTTAGTATTAAGAAATGGACTAATAATTGTAAATAATTTTATGTTGTCTTCCTTCTTCTTTTTGTTTGTTTTAGGAGTTGTTTCTAAATCTTCTCAGCTTGTGTTTCATCCTTGATTACCTAATGCGATGGAAGGTCCTACCCCGGTATCTTCTTTATTACATTCTTCTACCATAGTAATAGCAAGGGTTTTTTTAATAATACGTAGTTTAGATTTTTTTGAATTTAAAAATATAATTTACCTTTTAAGAATATTAACTTGTATTTTGGGAAGATTTTTGGGAATAAATCATATAGATTTTAAAAAAGTGGTAGCATATTCTACTACTAGTCAGTTGAGATTTATGATAATAGTGTTAAGGGCGAGATGAAGTTGACTGTGTTTATTGTATATAATAATCCATGCTTTTTTTAAAGCTATGATTTTTATAATGAGTAGGGTTGTAATTCATATGTCAGGAGGGATTCAAGACTTTCGTCATATATTTACTTCTTTGGTAGTTAATAATGTAATATTCTTCTTTTATTTTCTGAGGAGAGTTGTTATAATAGGTTTTCCTTTTTTATCTAGGTTTTGAATGAAGGATATTATTTTGGAGAGGTTGATGGGAAGTTATTTTAGATTTTTTTGTTGAAGTTGTTTTATTATTTCTGTTTTGTTAACTGGTTTGTATAGCATGCGGCTTTACTTAGGTGTATTTATTGGGGATTTAGGGACTCAACATAAGGTGATGTTATTAAGCCCTCTGTTATGTTTTCTTCCATTTATGCGTCTAATATTAAGGAGTGTTGTGTTTAGGCTTTTTATTTTTCAATTTTGTGGTCCGTTTAGTCATTATCTGTTAACTAGAGAGGATAAGTATTTTGCTTTAGGAGTTTTTATTTTGAGGGTTCTTATTTCTGTAATTTTGAAAAGGATTTTAAAGGGGTTAAGCTATTTAGTGAGAAGATATCTTTTGTTTTTTAACCCTGTTTGACATAAGATATTTTCTTTTGTTGGTTATTGATATAGTCGTGTAGTAAGGCTATTAGACTTTCTTTTTATGGAGTACTTGTTTTACGGAGGAGTTAAAAGTATTTGAAATGTGGTAGTGTCGTATCGTTTCTTTGTTGTTTTTATTGTAGTGGTTTTGTTGGTTCTTCTTTAGGAAGTAGGGGTAAGCTTTGAGGGAAGTGTTTAATTTTTGCTTAAATGAGATAATTTATAAATTATACCTTTAAGTGGTCTACTTTATAAGATTTTTAAGATTTTTCTTATTAAATATTAATTTTTTGTTATATTTACTTTTCTTATTATTGTTGGTAGCTTTTTTGGTTTTGTATGAACGTAAGATTTTGGGGATTTTACAAGAACGTAAGAGGCCTAATGTCGTGAGGATTTATGGAATCCTCCAAACCATTGTGGATGGGGTTAAGCTTTTGTGTAAGGGAAGTTATATGAATTACATAAGTTATTATTTTTTATTCCTTCCTTTGCTAAGAATGTTTTTGTCTTTTTGTCATTGGTTGGTTTTGCCGGTTCCTTTCGAATTTTTAAAGAGGGACTATACTGTATTGGTTTCTTTTGTTCTAATAAGGCTGCTTGTTTATGTCGTACTAAGGTGTGGGTATGTTTCTGGAAGTGGGTATAGAGTAATTAGAAGCATTCGCTCTGTAGCTCAGATGATTTCTTATGAAGTGGTTTTTATATTTTTTGTGTTAAGTTTTCTTTTCTTTTACGGGAGATATTCTTGGAAGTTGATTTTCTGTTATGGAATGTTAGATTCTTCTTTTTTAAAATTTAGGTTTTTTATTGTTTGGTTAATTATTAGTTCTGCGGAGCTGAATCGAACTCCTTTTGATTTGGTAGAAAGAGAATCCGAATTGGTTTCCAGATATAATGTTGAGTTTTCTAGGTATAATTTTACATTGTTATTTTTATCTGAATATATAAATATTTGGTTTATAGGAGTTTTGTTCGGATTATTATTTTCTAGTTCTTTGAGAGGTTTATTGTGTTTGACTTTGTCTTTTGTTAGTTTGAATATTTTAATGCGTAGAATACTACCTCGCTATAAATTTGTGGATTTAATTAATTTGATGTGGAAGGTTTTTTTGCCTTCTGTTTTTTTATTTTTGTTGTTTTACGTTATTCTGATTCTTAGGTAAATTACTGTAGTTTGAAGTAAAATTGTGGTCTGTTTAGAAGGAAGGAATTTCTTGAATTTGCTTTTTCTGTCAGGTCTCTTTCTTCTATTAATATCAAGGGTGCAGATAAATAGTGTTTTCTTTTTATGAATATTAATAGAATTTGTTTTTTTCTTTGTAGTAATACTAATAATTAAAAGATCTAAGGGGGAGGTAAACTTAAGTGGGATCATTTTTTACTTGTTTGTTCAGGCCTTGGGGAGAGTGCTTTTGTTGTGTTCTGTAATAGTTGAGATACTTTATTTTAGAAATTATTATTACTTTGGTTCTAGTATTTGTTTAAGGTGTTTGTACTTAGGCGTAGCTAGGGTTGTTTTAAAAATAGGAATGTTTCCTTTTTATTTGCAGGTATATCAGATTATAAGTTTTATTAGCTTTGATCAAATTGCTCTGTTTATGTTGTATCCAAAGGTTGTGCCTGGTATTTTGCTTTATAATATATTAGGGCAGTTAGAAATAAGAGAAGGGGTTTTGGTGTTACCTATAATAGTTATTATACTCTCTAGATTTCAGAGGCTCAAGTCATCAGACTTACGGGAGTTTTTGGCTTGGTCCAGGTTAAGACAACTAGGGTGGATTTTTCTAAGTATTTTAGGTTCTTTTATAACTTTTGTTTATTTTTTCTTTTTATACTCTTTTGTTTTATTTTATGTCTGTAAAACGATAAGGAAATCTAGGAAGAAGATTTTTTATAATTTTTCTAGAGTAGGAGGAAGCTTAAAAAGAATTTATAATATTTTATTGGGTGTATTTTTTATGTCAAGATTGGCACCATTCTTGATATTTTATCTAAAGTTATTTTTGCTATTTAATTTATCTAGTTTTTTTGTGAAGAGAGTAGCATTAATTCTGTTATTATCAATGAGAATATTTTTGTTTTATGTGCGTGCACTTCAGATGAGGGTGAGTGTTGGGAATTCTTACTATGAAAGTTCTCCTAATGAAGTCGTGAGATTAGGAAGGTATGGAAGGTTTCTTCTATTTTTATTTTTTTGTTCTAGAGGAGTATTATTCTTAATCTAGTTTCCTATAGGATAAATTAAAATCCTTTATGTTTAGGACATAAAAATAGGCTAAGGTCTTAGGAAAG